CGAGATGCTGGGAATCCCTTATACCACATAGTATGTAGATTTTGAAGAAGAGTATAAATAAGACAAAGGAGTTTTCATAATTTCATTTTTGGATCATAAATAATCGCCAACAAGAATTTGGTTCTTTTTACGTACTTGATATCGATAAATCTGCGAATCTAGAAATTCATTTCGGCCAATTGAACCTTCTCGAACTGTTTCTTTTTAAGAACCAAAAAGATTTGTGCCAAAATAACAGATGCCAAAAAGAACAAAAGTCCTTGGACACGTAATGGATCTTGAAGGACTATTTCTGCATCTCCCTGACCAAATCCGCCTACATTAGGATTACTCGTTAATGGTTGATCAAATTTGATGGATTCGCCCTCGGAAACAAGAAGTTCTGGTCCGGGAGGGATAATATCAACCACTTGACGTCCCTCCGACGCATCCGTTATGGTTATCTCATATCCGCCTTTTTCTTTTCGTATGATTTTGCTTACTATACCTGCTGCTGTAGCATTATAAACAGTATTGTTACTCTTGTTGCCGTCGGGATAAATCTGACCCCTTCCCCTGTTCCCGCCTACGTATATAGGATATTTTAAGAAGTGAACATCCTTCTTAGTAGCAGGGTCCGGGGAAAGAATAGGGAAGGTTATTTCACTATATTTTTTACCAGGGACAGGGCCTACCACAAGAATATTTTTTTTATTGGGGCGATAGCTCTGAAAAGACAAATTGCCAATCTTTTCTTTCATCTCGGGAGAAATACGATCGGGAGGAGCTAATTCAAACCCCTCCGGTAAAATAAGAACAGCCCCCACGTTCAACCCTCCTTTTTTACCATTAGCAAGAACCTGTTTCAGTTGCATATCATAAGGAATTCGAACAACTGCTTCAAATACAGTATCAGGAAGTACCGCTTGTGGAACCTCAATTTCCACGGGCTTATTAGCTAAATGGCAATTGGCACATACAATACGCCCAGTCGCTTCTCGTGGATTTTCATAACCCTGCTGTGCAAAAATGGGATATGCACTTGAAATGGACGTCCGAGTTAAGATATATATCATGAGCGATACGGAAATAGATCGAGTAATCTGTTTCTTTAGCCAAGAAAAAGCATTTCTAGTTTGCATGGTCCAATCATTGATCGCGAAAATTTCTACAATAAATTGGGTAGGTCGCTAGTATAGTTCCCTAGCCACGATTCTGCTATTTGCTGGAATAATCTAGGATGAATCTTCCCGATGGTTAGAAATAGAAAGAGTAAATATGATTTTCAATACTTTGCTTATGTACAACTACAAAGTACCAAGCATTCTAATTGGATTAGATTAATATCAATGGATCCTTTATCAGTCATTCATTGAATGATAAATAACTACAAGTGACGGAGACAGACGATTTAAATAACGGAAAATCCAATATTTAAAAATTGTATCGAGAATGACTGGAAAGGTGGAAACAAGACCAGCTATAATTTGATCATTATGAACAAATCCAAAATCTTTATAGATAGAGCACATAATTAATTCCCAACCCTGGGGTGAATGAAATCCGATACATAAATCAGTTAATAAAAGAATAGAAAAAGCTTTTACTGTGTCACTTAAGTTATATAGGAATTCCTGAGCCCAAGAGTTAAGAATAACAAGTTTTTCATTACCCAAAATCGAATACCCGCTTAGAATAATAAAACAGATGGTATTTGTTGAGAAGTGCAAAATCGTATGGATACGATTCTCATTTTGTATCTTGATTAATTGGATCGTTTCTTTATGGATTCCTATCCCAAACTCTTCGAGATGTGTTTCCGAGTATTCCTTGATCATTTCGTCCAAGAAGAGGAGTTCCTCTAATTCTATGAATTTTTCTAGAAGACCCTTTTCTTGAATATTATTCAAGAAAATTTCGGATTGCCCAGTATTCCACCAATTAGTAACCCAAGATTCCAGACATTTATTAACTGAGAAAGAAATCCACCAGGGCAAAAATACTATAGATACAAGATAGAAAAGAGGAGTGAATGCTTTCTTTTTTGCCATTTTTTCGTCTGTGAATTGTTAATCAACCCATTCGTACACTCTATGCGATCGAATATTTCTTACACACATGAGTTTTATACAAGGTATCGAACTTATGAATCTATTTTCTTTGTGATTTTGTGGTTAGTCTTTGAATCTAGAAAGAATACAGAAATAGGCTAAGAATTCACTTCGAATGAAGAAATTAAGAATATTGTTTCCTAATATCTCAATTGGTCAAATTCAAAATCAAGTGTCCCCTTTCGATGAATGATCGAAAGAACCACTTTAAGTAATGAATATTATTCAGATTTTGAGACGAAAGAATTCCTTTGCTATCAAAATATCCAATATTTCGAAAAAATTGCACTGATTACCCATAGTCAGGAATAGAATAATTGAGGGAAAGATATTAGGATGATAAAAAAAAATGACTGGCAAAGGATAAATTGGCTAGTTCTCATTATTTAATTAAGAAATCCAATTGTTGGTCATTAAAGAATACAAAAGAAAGAATTTCAAATTTACAAGATACGATCTATCTAGATCTAAAGTGTCAATTCCAACAAATATTGAACTAAAAAAAATTCTTGTTTTCGAAATGGTTTGCCATCTGAGATGACTCTATTATTTCGATTTTTTATTTGTTATTGAATTGCGTGCGCATAAAGACCATAAAAAGAGTCTCGTTTTATGGTTCTTTCATATACGTTTTCTTTAATTGAATGAACGTTCTGATTCTCAAATTCTCAAAATACTTCAATTGGTACACGCAAGAAATAGGCTAATTCAGCAGCCTTTTGTTCAATTTCTCGTGGAGTCAAATTCTCATCAGTACGGGTCAAGGGAATGGACCCCTGGCCTCGTATGTCCATATAAAGAACACGACGAGCATAAATACCCTCTTTAACTTCTATTCTAACGGACTGAATATCTTTTATAAGGAATCGGAGGAATATGCGACGATTTTTTCCCGGAAATCCCCAACGAAAAATACAGACTACTCCTTCTTTTCTATCGAATCGATCATAACCACTACCTACATTCCAGGAAATTGTGCACCACAAATAAGAGCTGATAAAGAGACCCGCAATTCCGTAGAAAGACATCACGATTCCTTGTGGAAAAAAAATGATTTGCTGAGGCGGAAAAAAAGATAGCAAATTTCTACCAAGATAACTGGAAGTTCCAACTAATAAGAAGCCTAATGAACCTAAAAAAAGGATAAAGGCCCAGCAGAAATTACTTAGTTTTCGAGACCCCGTTATAAGTTCTATCCATATATCGTCTGATCGCCAAGTCATACTTTACTCGATTGCATTTTATTGGAATTGAGATAATACCCCAGAGAAATTTGACTTTACTTTTTTGTTTCCGAAGTAACTCTCATCAACTAGCACTAGTTTGAGGTGAACTAGCACTAGTTTGATGTCAACCTTTAGGAGTAATTCATCAAATTGGTTAAATCTAAATAAAATAATAACATACTCTTTATTTAATACGATTCCACTATACATATCGATATACATATAGATTCACCGACTACATTTCAGCCATTCGGAGATCCTGATCTATTTGAAAATTGCTAGAATTGATATATCCATATATCATGTTTCTGCGGGCATAAGAGTTTTTTCCTTTATGTTCGGCGGAAATCACATGTTATACTATATTCCAATAAATAGATATCCGTGTTATGATACAAGTCCACGTTTTCAAAAAAAAAATGGATGAGATTGGGTCCCGGTGGATCTAAACAATCTTGTTTTTTTGAACATGAAGAAATAAAGAAGCCATTGCAATTGCCGGAAAGACTAGGCCTACTAACGGCACAAAAATAGACGGAAGGTTCAAATTTGTCATAGAAGGGGTACCTCGATTTACTATTTGTATCTGTTATTATTATTATATAAATAAAGATATCTTGTAATAATTATAATTAAATTAAGAATTTGAATTCTAATTAGATAATATTTAGTATTAATAGAGAAGAATTTAAAATTCTTAGTATAGATCTAAGCATCTATATATCTAAATCTAACTGAGTACGTATAATAAGAATAAGTGCAAAGAATGTAGAACTGTAGAACTAAATAAATGGACTTAGTCATCTCCTACATGAGAAAGATATGTATGATAATAAACTTTATTTTTTTTCTTCATTTCTTTGTCTTTTGTTCTTATCTTCTAATTTTCTAAAAATAGATAAAGTTCTAAAAATAGATAAAGAGTTTTTTACCGATTATCGAAAGATTCGTTCGAATCCGACCCAACATGAATTTTTCGCTAAAATGGTTTTTCGGGAGATAGAGAAAGATACAAAACTCTATTATCTATATTGAAATTTCAAATTATATACCTAAGACAAGAAAAAATGCATTTTATTTTCCGAATTTCACGAAAGGAAGAACTCACTCTTGGTGATGGTGATAACGGCTTCTCGATTCGTAATCAGGAATATAAATATAGGTCAAAAAAAGAGCTATACTCAACTTTAGTTTTAATTCTTTCTACAATTCGATCTTCGATCACCAAAGAAAAGGCCATTATTATCTTATTTACTTTGATTCCGATAAACTAACTACTTTTTGCTACAAACACACAAAAAAAAAATAATTGAACTTAGTGCTCTACTTGATTTTGCTTGACTTTTGATTCAAAGGAAAAAAGGCGTGGAGCTTAAATAACTCACTCAGAACGCTTTTTAAAAGATTACGTGGTACAATTAGGTCGAATAAACCCTTCTGGAATAAGTATTCAGCTGCTTGTGAACCTTCGGGTATTGTTTTATTCAATGTTTGTTCAATTACTCTTTTACCTGCAAATGCAATGTAGGCATTGGGTTCGGCAATAATGATATCCCCCAACATACCAAAACTAGCTGTCACTCCACCAGTTGTCGGAGATGTAAGGATTGATACATAAAATAATTTTTTATTAAATTGATAATCATATAAAGCAGACGAGATTTTAGCCATTTGCATCAAGCTC